ACCTTCCACGCCCCACGACGGATTTACAGGCTGTACTCTTCCCGTTAGTCCATAAGGATCGGATACCCATATTCCAGGACCGTACAGACCTGTTACATGAAATGCACCAAAACCAAAGCAAGCCACCCCGGAGAGAAATAAATGAATTCCAAAGATCTTGGGCAAATCCAAAGAGGGTTTTCCTGTACGTTCATCAGAAAATATTTCTAGATCCCAATAGACCCAATGCCAGATAGCTGCCAAAAAGCATAAGCCAGAAAACACAATATGCGCCCCAGCTACACCTTCGTAACTCCAAATCCCTGGATTCGTTACAGTTCCTCCTGTGATACTCCAACCCCCCCATGAATTGGTTATTCCTAAACGAGTCATGAAGGGTATAACGAACATACCCTGTCTCCACATTGGATCAAGAATAGGGTCAGAAGGATCAAAAACTGCTAATTCATACAGAGCCATCGAGCCCGCCCAACCAGCAACCAGAGCTGTATGCATTATATGAACGGAAAGCAACCGGCCGGGATCATTCAATACAACGGTATGAACACGATACCAAGGCAAACCCATGGAAAATACCCCTTTATCGAAGAAAAATAGACACTACGTAACTTTATTGCATTGGAAAAAATTATACTATGACTATCCTATAGACTTCCCCTGTTCAGGGGATTTTTTCCTAACAAGGGTTAGGTTAATATTGATTCTATATTCTATTCGTAATAATGGAAGAATTCTGTTCGTAAGAACAAAGAGAAGCAGATTTATTCTATACTCGATAAGTACCAATATGCAATGGTGGATTGATACCATTTTCTATGAGAAAATATGTCCATCCTTCATTTATCATTAGAAGGATCTATTCGTAAAAAATTTCCTTTATTTATTTTGTCTTTCTTTCTAAAATTTTCTAATCTATCGATAAAATAAATATGATAAAGCCAATATTATAAAGACAATAAAACCATATTGTTACGTTTCCACATCAAAGTGAAATATAGTATTTAGTTCTTTTTTCTTTCAATCCATGCCTATTGGTGTTCCAAAAGTACCTTTCCGAAGTCCTGGAGAGGAAGATGCATCTTGGGTTGACGTATAGTGCGACTTGTCAGATATATTGGGTCATATGGGATTTCCCCATTCTCTCCCCCGACCGAGATATCCTCTGTTTCGCCCAAGAAAGAGAAATTGAATCATCGAAAAATTGGAGCGTGAAGTGCAATTAAATGCATTATTTGGGGGAATTCATAGAATTCAATTAGAATAATTTATGGTTGGCTTTGGCTGGACGAAAAAAATGAAGTATCCAGGCTCCGTTTAGAAAAAAACCCAATTGGTAATATATCTATGATTACTATGTGTATCATAAATGATTATTTGTAAAGTCATAACAAAAAGAAATGGTGATGGGAAGATTTGTCCTATATGTGCAAATCAAAATCGGGCGAATCTTCACCCGGAGTAGAGCATAAACCTAAAAAGATGAAAGAGACCCATTCAGGAACAAGAAAATACCATCGTGATTTGGATTGAATTTCGATGAAAGAATACATCAATGAGAAGTTAATTCGATAAGTTTATTTACCCTTTTTTCTATTATCAAATATTATCAAAGAAGAAATCAAAATTCATCTTTATTGAAAAATCGAAGAAAAAGCCCTTTCATTAAAAAATTAGAAAAACCCGAAAAAGAAAGAGGACTGGAATCTATACATTGATTCTTTTCTTCGCAATTTTTTTGAACCGTATGCATCAAAAGGTGCATGTACGGTTCGTGAGGGATACAATTTTATCCTACTCAACCGACTTTATCGAGAAAGATTACTTTTTTTAGGCCAAGAGGTTGATAGCGAGATCTCGAATCAACTTATTGGTCTTATGGTATATCTCAGTATCGAGGATGAGACTAAAGATCTCTATTTGTTTATAAACTCCCCTGGTGGATGGGTAATACCCGGAATAGCCATTTATGATACTATGCAATTTGTACGACCAGAGGTCCATACAATATGCATGGGATTGGCCGCGTCAATGGGATCTTTTATTCTGGTTGGAGGAGAAATTACCAAACGTCTAGCATTCCCTCACGCTTGGCGCCAATGAAGTTTTTTTATTTGAGAGAAAAAAGAAAACTATGCCTTCGCCGTATGAATATTAAGTAATAATAGCATGGCACTTCGAATTCGATATGAAAAATTTTGTATTTTTTTTTTCAAAAGATTTGATTATGTATCGAGAGAGTAGTATGAGATAAAAAAGATATTTCCGGCTTTCTCTTATCTATCGGAAGTCCAATTCAGCGTCACAAACTTGTTTATTTTTACACCGACGGGCTCTTAACAAAATTTAAGTTATAAAAAAAAAAGAGTGCGAAAAAACCAAAATTTTCTTTTTTTGATTGGCTCAAAAAGAAACTTTGGGATTGCTGAATCAAAGACAAAAAAAGAAGAATCCATTTTAAAATAGAAAGCAACGGAGTCATCATAGTATTTTTTAACTCCTCCGAAAAAAAAGAAGGGTGGCATTTTGATCATTTACCCGTCTGGGGCTGATAGATTCTATTTTTATCTTTCTTGAATGGAAAGGTTAGGGGTCAATTTGATTATAGAGCCGTATGCAATGCATAAAAGATAATGCCCGTACGGTTGTTCAATTCTATCCTTTTCCTATTATTCTTTATCTTTCTTTTCTGTTTCTTTCATCACACCAGATAGAGAAACCTCCTATTATCAGGGTAATGATCCATCAACCTGCTAGTTCTTTTTATGAGGCACAAACGGGAGAATTTATCCTGGAAGCGGAAGAACTGCTGAAACTACGCGAAACCCTCACAAGGGTTTATGTACAAAGGACGCACAAACCTTTATGGGTTGTATCTGAAGACATGGAAAGAGACGTTTTTATGTCAGCAACAGAAGCCCAAACTTATGGAATTGTTGATCTTGTAGCAGTTGAATGAAAAAAMTGGATTTTGTGCAAATCTGTGATTTGAGATTTTTTCTCCGAGTTTACTATTAAATAAATAAAAAATCCGGTTAGGATCAATCTAAACCAGCCCATTATGTATATGACTCAACATGCCAACTATTAAACAACTTATTAGAAATACAAGACAGCCCATTCGAAATGTCACGAAATCCCCTGCTCTTCGGGGATGTCCTCAGCGTCGAGGAACATGTACTAGGGTGTATGTGCGACTCGTTTAGATCATGAGCTGACACAAAAAAGCAAGAAAACTGCTTCCAGTATGACTGATCAGTACCAGTGAATAGAATAGAATGGAAGAAGGAACTCCATTCACTATCTAAAAATAAGCAAATCTATCCTTCTATTGTGTATAAAGTTTATGGTTTCCGTTGGTGCAAATTCAATCACCTGAATTTAAGATGAGAAAAAATTCTCCATTGGTAGCAACTGGTTATCCATTAAGCGGAAAATTCTTATTGAAAAAAAAAAAGAAGTTCTCGCTCGGTCAAGAACGGACTACGAGGGTCAGCTACCCAGCTAACTTTCATAATTAAATATCGTTACTGTATAGGTAGGTCTCATTGTGAAAGACCTGTTACTGGATAATTCATAGGTAGAGCCAAAGAGTGTGGTGTGAACTATACAAGTTACGAATAACATTGATGAAATATTAAATGAAGTAAGGGCTCCGGTGTATAGAGAAGACCTCACCGTTTAAGAAGTAACCATAGAAACGAGGAAACCCACTATTTCTTTCATATTTCGCAGTAAAATACCTAAAAAAGAAAAAATCGTGGTCGGGAAGGTTATAGTAGCCAAAGCCATTGGAATTTGTATTTTATACATTGGAAAAATCCGTTTGGTTATTAGTTATTAATAGGCCAGGACGGGAAAAATAATAACTGAAAGAAAAAAATCAATTAGTTATTTGTCAAAATTTTATTTATTCAATGACTAGAGTTAAACGCGGATATATAGCCCGGAAACGTAGAACAAAAATTCGTTTATTTGCATCAAGTTTTCGAGGATCTCACTCAAGACTTACTCGAACTATTACTCAACAGAAAATAAGAGCTTTGGTTTCGGCTCATCGGGATAGGGATAAGCAAAAGAGAAATTTTCGTCGTTTGTGGATCACTCGAATAAACGCAGTAATTCGAGAAAAGGGAGTATCCTATAGTTATAGTAAATTAATACATGATCTATATAAGAGGCAATTGCTTCTTAATCGTAAAATACTGGCCCAAATAGCTATATCAAATAGGAATTGTCTTTATATGATTTCCAACGAAATCAGAGAAAAAGTAGATTCGAAAGAATACACCGAAATAATTTAAATGGGGTTCCCCGGAGAATGAACTCCGGGAGGGTGGAGTTGAAGTCAAAATTACTATGAGAAATGCGCTAAAGTAGTCAAAATGAATGAACACGTTCAATAAAAAAATCTTTTTTTCCGATTTTTACGACACAATAATCTGGATTCTAAGATTTGTCAAATAAAACACCAATCCATGTTTGAGTTCGAATTGGCATTATGATTGAAGTGAACAAAAAATAAGCCTATTTCTTTTTGGTTCTAAGACCAGTAGTTCTAGTGGTCGACTCGATTCTTTCAAATTGTTTCTCATTATTGAGAAAAGGTAACAAAGATAAAATACGAGCTTGTTTTATAGCAATAGTAATTAATCGTTGTTGTTTCAAGGTCAATCTATTCACTCGTCTAGATAATATTTTTCCCTGTTCACTAATAAATCGACTAATTAAACTCATGTTTCTAKAATCAATTCGATCCCCCGATTGAATCGGGGGCAAACGCCTACGAAAAGATCGCTTGGATTTAAGAAAAGGTCGCTTGGATTTATCCATGATTTGTTTGTTTAGTTTATTTCTTATCCCGAAATATTTCTTAATTGTAATTTTAACTCCAAATAGGATTCTTTTTATTTAAATGCAATATCTTCTATTTMTATTTCAATGTGTTCTATATAATGTCATTTTTCCCCTTTCAAGGATAAGACATACTCGGTTCAATTTATTTCTTTATTTCCCCATGAATCATATGTTTGTAACAATAGGGACAGAATTTTCTCAATTCTAATCGATTGGGCGTATTGTGCCGGTTCTTTTGAGTAATATATCTGGAAATACCGACCTTCTTAACACCGTTTTGTATACAACTGGTACATTCCAAAATTACCGTTACCCGCGCATCTTTCCTCTTGGCCATGAATCTCCTTTGGATTTTTGATTTACTCAACTCTTCTATTTTGATTCGAAATGAAGAAAAAGAAAGGAAGGAAAAAATAGAAGTTATTAACTTGAAATCCAACTCTAAAAGATCAAAATCAATTAAATCAAAGCCATAAAAGCCCTAGTAAATAATAAGTAAGACAATGATAATGAGAATGAGTTCGAAACTCTATTTAACTCCGAAGGGCAGTTAAAGATCTTGTATTCTTGCCCTAGACCTCGATTTTCCTACTCTACCCCCATGTCTCTTTTTTTAATTCGAATTTGAACCTGAGTCTCGCAGACGTTGAATCCATTTTTATTCTTTCTCTTTCGTCCCTTATTCTAAATTCTAAAAATTAGAAAAAAGGGAAAAAAGAGAAAAGAGGGAGGATTAGTCACAGATATTTGATTATATTTCTAATCTTCTTCATTCCTTCCGGTGTCAATAGCTAGAATGAAAAAAAGGGGAATGTCAACGCATCGGGGAAAAAACGATTAATCTCTATCAATAGACCTGCTAAAGCCCCGAACCATAACGTACTTAGTACTGGGGCCACGGAGAGATATGTTTTTAGATCTCGCATTGAAAAACCTCCTTTTTTTTTATTGTAATACATAAAGATAATGCATATATGATCAGATGCATATGTAGTTAAGGGCCACTTAGAGTTGTACACGGAATCCCTAATTCCAATTGAAATGTACAACGATCCATAAGATTTCCTTTTCTTATTATTATATGTAAGAATATGTTAAATGAGGCCAAAAAAGATGAAATGGGTAGAAAAGCTGTGTGTCTCAATGCAGGAAATAGGGATGTGGAAAACAAGAAAGGAATTCTCTACAATTCTACTGTAGAACAATTTAAGGGATGTGGCGCAGCTTGGTAGCGCGTTTGTTTTGGGTACAAAATGTCACGGGTTCAAATCCTGTCATCCCTACCTATTACTGCCCCTTTGAGCAGTAACGAGGAATCAACTGAGATCGATTCAAATTGCGTTGCGCGGAAGTTCATTTTTATGAAAGTATAGAATATATGGATAGAAAATGAAAATGGATTAGTTAAAAAAAAATCTTTTCTTTACATTCTTTTCTATTCTGATAAGAAAGCGCTCTTAGTTCAGTTCGGTAGAACGCGGGTCTCCAAAACCCGATGTCGTAGGTTCAAATCCTACAGAGCGTGATTTTTTCTTCATGAATCCAATTAGACTGAAATGGATTCAGTCGCTTGCACAACAATTAGAATTTGACCTCCTGTGGATTAAAGAAAGGAGGAGGCCAATCAAAAAAATAAATGTGAATTAATCAAAGGTCCAACTGATCGCCACGCCTGTATTGTAAATATGCAGTTACGAATAATCCAGCCAAAGTAATAGGAATTAGACCTAACACGATTCCAAATAGAAAAACTTCAATCATTTCAATTTTATGAAAAGGAGAAAAAAAGCGGTAATATCTATACCTAAATATTAATCCGAATTGATGTGAATCTCAATGACCAAGAATTGACATGGTAAGTAACTCTAGAATACACAGAATCTCACAGAAGGATTTCCTTTCTGAATTGTTTCTTTCAAATAGAAATTTKAAATAAGTCGTATCTTGCTCAGACCAATAAATAGAGCTGAAGTTATAGTTAAAGCCACTAGTAGAAAACCGAAATAACTGGTTATAGTAAGCATGAAAGGGCTAAATGAAATATGGTATTTTTATACATATGTTTCTAAAGCATTTACCTAAGTTTCCATTTTTCTAACATAGGAAGATATACAAAAATACCAATTGAAATAATAAGTCCAATTGAAAGTTTTGGATTCATCTATCATTATAGACGGCACGAACAAAGAGAAAATCACAGGCATATAAAATGAAACCGATTCATCATTTCTAAGATCTAGCCATCTCGCGATTCCTATCAACCAAATTTATTCCAATTATTTTATTCTTTTTTCACTTTCTTTCATCGAATCATATTTGTTAACGGACAATTAACAAATTCTTTAAAAGAAAAAGGGGGGATTCTAACAAAAACTGCCTCTACAACCATGAAAAAGAAATTTCTAGATCTCGCATCCACTTAAAATTGAATTGTGGAAATATGATAATCTCTTTCATTGTAAGAATTTTATATTAAATACAGCATCTAAATCTAAAGGAAAGGAAAAAAGAAATTATTTAGCACTTCCTTTCGATACTGATTCAATTTGCGTTGCTGTGTCAGAAGAAGCATAGCTATACTGATTCGGTATACTCTAAAGATGCCCTTGGTACAATATTGACGATCCTACAAAGATCCAATTTCAG